GTATCATGTAAATTCGTTGAAATGAAAAAATCAAATAATTCTTTGTGGTGGAACAAAATATCTCTCATTTCCCCCTCGAAAATTTTTTTTTGGGGGGTTTCTAAAGGAATATTGTTATGTTGCCTCGAACGGTGCGCTAATTCTCTGAATCCCGTACCAACGGGTATCATTCCTCCTAGAACAACGTTCTCTTTCAAACCTCTCAACCAATCGATACGACCTCGGAGGGCGGCTTTTGCTAAAACTCGAGCAGTTTCTTGAAAACTTGCTTCCGATATGAAACTTTGAGTATTTAGAGATGCTTTCGTTATTCCCAATAATACGGCTCGGTAACAGATCGCTTCTTCCAAAGCACGCCCTGTTCGTTCTGCTCGTAACAACCCAATGAGTTCTCCAGGTGAAAAAACATTAGACATTCCATCTTCTGAAACCAACACTTTTGATGTTATTTGACGTACAATAATTTCGATATGTCTATTATGGATCTCCACCCCCTGGGATCGATAAACCTTTTGGATCTTATTAACCAAAGAGATACGACTTTGCACTATCGTTAGTTCAGCACCAATCAAAAATCCCCAAGGAATTCCAAGAATTCTTGTTATACGCTCGTTCCAACCCTCAATTCTCTTTTCTAGGCTCATCGATATTGAATCAATCGAACGCACTTCTAATACTTGTTCGACTTTTGGAAGACCCTGCGTTATATCACCAGATCGTGATTTTTCATATATAAATGTAACTAAAGTATCTCCTTCGTAAAGGATTTCGCCATAATGGCGATGAACAGTTGCTCCTGAAGTGGCCAAATAAGGCTTAGCTGATCTTATTACTAGAGAATCAACTTGAACAATTATAATTTGACCCGATTTTAAGTGTGGTCTATTTTTGGCTATACATACATTTTCAAACAAAAACTGTCCAAGACTAATTCTTGTAGGTCTTTCTTCACAATAATTATTGTGATAATTATCATGCAGAAAATGCCAATTCAAATTAAATGTATTGAAAACGATGTTAATGCATGGATCGGAATTAAAAATCCCCCCGTTTTCATCCATTAAATAATATTTAAGTACTTGAAAAATCTGTTTTAAATTGTCAAGTTGCAAATATTTAGTTAGGGAGATCGGATTATGAGTTATTAAGTAATAAAATGAATAAAAATTCACAATTTGAGGGGCCGCCCCTAAAGGTCCTAACGAATTCCTAATTGAAATTAGAGGATCCTTTTTACTTGATTCTTTTATGACATTATAATCTTTTACATCGTTGAATAGATCTATTTGCAAACAATTCGATGCTGACAAAATTATCAAAGATTGGCGTTCTTTATTTCTATTCAACAACGTACGAATAGTTCCTTGATTTTGACTCGGAGATTGTGGAACCTTTGTCTTGGAATAAATAGAAAAAAATGGATTGATATTGGTACGATCTGACTCATTATTAAAGATCAATCCTGAACCTGACGGATCTTTCCTTTTTCTGATATACGCAGTATCGGATTTCCCTAAGTCTATTCGTAGGAAATTTCGAACCAGACCATTTGTACTTACTTCAACAAAGGAAGCGCGCGCGTCTTCGATAGAAGAGCTTTTTTTGTCTCGGTCCCAATTCAACAATAAACAAGTCCGAACTAATTGAATGCTTGTGCCAGAAATTCCCCGAATTGGTTTGCCATTTCCATAAAGTATATAATTGGCAACTCTAAGCTCCAGATTATCCCTTTCTTGCAATAGATCCTGTGGGAAAAGTTTTACTAAATTTATACCGTCGGCTAGTTCATATATGATTACAGGTCGAACAAAAACAAAATACTTTTTCTTGGTAGGTGTGATCCACTGGACATAAATCCAATTTTTCGATTTTTTTGATTTCTTAGAATTTTTTTTTACTCTTTCTGGTGGTATCAAGATCCCATTGTGTCGGGATATCTTATCCATATCTCCAGGAAAATGTATATCTCCAGAAAATATTTTGAGTTCAATCCTTTTTTTTTTTTTCTCCACTCGGACCAATCCGCCTACTCGGCTTCTTATACTTAAAGTTAGTCGTGTAGCTACTCCAATGATACTATTGTTCCGTACCATTATGGAAGAAGATTCAGGTAAAATATGCACTTCCTCGGGAATGAAAAAAAATCGATCCACTTTCATTTGCATTTGGTATTTTGGCTTAAAGTCTTTGACTCCTCGATACTCAATCAAATCCTCTTTTTTGAGGATTGAATGCACCCCTATAGTCCCATATTTAGTAATTCCTGAACTATTTCTTCTGTATTGAGGATCATCGAAAAAAGCAAGAATACTATTTCTACGAAAAATACCATTTATGGGTATTTCAATCGAAATACCGGAAGGGGGTCGTAGTTCTTTTTCTCGTTCTTGAAGTGATTCAAATTGAATGATGAATCCATTTCTTCGCCTCTTTGCCAATAAATCAGAATTACCGTGGAAAATAGCAGGATATGTGAGATTAGATTGACCCGTACATAGGA